TTCTCTGAATTTGGAAGTTATCACTTAGCAGGTTTCCATACCAAGGCTCAATTCAATCAAGTCCGTAGCGTCTACCAATTTCGCCATATCCCCCTTCAGACCGGGATCCGGTTATAATTTTATCCACTTCTTTGATTTATATTGGAAACGTTGAATTCATTAGATAATGATTCTAATATCGAAAAAGTGTATACTGCTATTTTTTTAGCCATCTTCTATTATTTTATAGTTATTAGATAAACTATATTTGTTTCAATCAGAAATGATTCTATCATTGATGAATCTGCAATTCAATATGGATACATATATATCAGATATATAGGGTTTCCCCTCTCTTTCATTTTTCTGTCATGATTGGCAATACTGGAACGGTCGATATTCATTCTTTCTTATCCCCTACGTTTCTAATCTAAATGAAACCAGAAGAATAGAATTTGGATTGTATCTTTATTCTTATCCTTTTCTGAGGGCCGATCGGGTAGTTAATATAATTAACATAATTTGCTATAACTCCTCTAAGAAATAATTAGATTTTTTTTTAGTCATAATTTCAAGTTTGATATTATCATAATATATTATATATTAAATATTAATATTTAATAAATTAATAAAAAAATAATTTAATTTAATAAAAAAAATAAATAAAAATATAATATCCACGATGATATAATCCAAATTCTAATTAGTCATATATAGTCATATATTTGAAAATTGGTTATATGATATTTTTTATTACTTTTCTACTAACTATAGAACCATATCATCGTTAAATTAACAATTAAATTTAAGAATACTGAACTATATATTATACTAGTTATAGTAGTTCTATACTAGTGCTAATTAAAGTTAATTTACTACATTTTAGTATTAAATTATTAATAGTTAATAGCTAACTAAGCTCAGGTAGTTTAGTGTATTTCTATACACTATATTCTGTTTGTTATATGAGCCCGCTTAGCTCAGAGGTTAGAGCATCGCATTTGTAATGCGATGGTCATCGGTTCGACTCCGATAGCCGGCTTTTTTCTCTATCTATTTTTTCCATGATTGATAATCTACCCTCTCCTTTTCTCCAAATATTGGGTCGCCAATCCTATCTATTATGTCGTGATAACTTGTAACTACAAATACAAAATGAATTGTAGGAGGAGGAATTAGATAGATTTCTATAAAACAAATCAGAAGACAGAGTCTAAATTTCTTATATATACATTTTACACATATACACAAAATCCGAATATTGATACAATTTATTCCATTCTACTTTGTTTGTACTACTTCAAAGTTTGTAGTACTTCAATAGATTTAGCTTTACTTTGTTTATCTTTTAGTTCAGTCTTAATTTAGACTTATTCTATAATATGAAATGTCAATAAAATAAAAAAAAAAATAAAGGAGTCTTTATTTTATGTCTCGTTACCGAGGACCCCGTTTCAAAAAAATACGCCGTCTGGGGGCTTTACCAGGACTAACTAGTAAAAGGCCTAGATCCGGAAGTGATTTTAAAAACCAATCGCGTTTTGGGAAAAAATCCCAATATCGTATTCGTCTAGAAGAAAAACAGAAATTGCGTTTTCATTATGGTCTGACAGAACAACAATTACTTAGATATGTACATATCGCTGGAAAAGCCAAAGGGTCAACAGATCAGGTTTTATTACAACTACTTGAGATGCGTTTGGATAACATCCTTTTTCGATTGGGTATGGCTTCGACCATTCCTGGAGCCCGGCAATTAGTTAACCATAGACATATTTTAGTTAATGGTCGTATAGTGGATATACCAAGTTATCGTTGCAAACCCAGAGATATTATTACTACGAAGGATAAACAAAGATCGAAAGCTCTGATTCAAAATTCTATTGAATCATCCCCCCATGAGGAATTGCCAAAACATTTGACTATTGACTCATTCCAATATAAAGGATTAGTAAATCAAATAATAGACAGTAAATTGATTGGTTTGAAAATAAATGAGTTGTTAGTCGTAGAATATTATTCCCGTCAGACTTGAACCTAACGAAAATAAGAAGGAAAGATTCAGACAATTTTGCCCCCTTTTTTACTGAATGAAGTAAAGGAAAATAAATAGATCTAAGGGCTTTGATCCGCATTTTTCCATTTACGTATTACAAATGGATCAAGAGTAGGATTTTCCTTTTCGTTCTTTTCGATAGTTGTATTTTATGTATCAAAGTAATGTAATTAGGAATAGAGAATCTCTAACAAATGAGGGTCTTAGATTGGAATAGAGAATCTCTAACAAATGAGGGTCTTAGATTGGAATAACGGTATCGATTGTTATTTGATATATTGTGATCGGTAACATTAGTCAATTAACAGAAACGGAAAGAGAGGGATTCGAACCCTCGGTAAACAAAAGCCTACATAGCAGTTCCAATGCTACGCCTTGAACCACTCGGCCATCTCTCCTACATAATATAATGTTATTATTGACCATAAACCGAGTGAATAGCGAATCATTCATATTATTGCAGTACAGGTACATTGGGATGAAATCCAATCTGATTCAAATATTTCATATCTCTCCTTACCAAAAAGAATAATTTGAGTGTAGGATCCACATCTTTTTTTTCGAATTAGTCTATTTGTTTTTATGTTATTTCGTACTGTACAATTCCTGTGTTTGTGGGATCATTCCCTTCGGGGTAATGAAAAGAATTATAGAATGGATTGCTAATTAATTATGCCTAGATCTCAGATCAATGGAAATTTTATTGATAAGACCTCTTCAATTGTAGCCAATATCTTATTACGAATAATTCCGACAACTTCAGGAGAAAAAAAGGCATTTACTTATTACAGAGATGGTGCGATTTGATTCTTTTTTCGTGTTTTTTTCACTCTCAGTCTTACGTTACGAAAAAGGGGCGTGGTTTGAGGTTTGAGATGTAAAGAAAGAAATTATTGAAATAAACCTACGCTTGATGAAGGTGAAGTTTGGATATAGAATAATTCCTTCTCTTGTGTATTCTCAAGAGATGCAGCCTCAGATGCTTCAATTGTCGATTTTAGTATTGAGCGAAAGGGTACACCTATAGGTTATGTATTGTAGGTCAATCCTACTTCACTAGTACCCATAGGCGGCATACATAGGGAAAGAAGCACTACACTTAGGAATCAACAACATGAAAACTTTGTTTTAAATTATCCTTTTCCTTATTGGTATTGGGAATAACAAGAATGGTTAGGACAACAAACATCCATCTCGTTTGTACTTTGGATATCCATATAACCATCAAAGACCGTTAAAGTGACTAATTCCTGAAAATAGGGGGCGTTGAGTACAAAGAAATTGTTGGAGTTACTATTTCTATATAGAACTAGATTGGTGTTAAGAAAGGAAAAAACCTCTGGCAGGGAGGTTGGCTAGAAATTTCTTGTAAAAATACTAGCCCCTGTCAGTTCATAATGAGACTAGTAAAATTTGGATTCCATGGATTACTTAGTACTATGCACTGAAGGGAGGAGCCGTATGAAATGCAAATTTCACGTACAGTTCTGGAACGGAGATTCTTTGCATAAAATGAACGACCGTAACGGATGTCAGCTCAATCGGAAGGAAATTATGCGGAAGCTTTACAGAATTATTATGAAGCTACGCGATCAGAAATTGATCCCTATGATCGAAGTTATATACTCTATAACATAGGCCTTATACACACAAGCAACGGAGAGCATACAAAGGCTTTGGAATATTATTTCCAGGCAATAGAACGAAATCCATTCTTACCGCAAGCTTTTAATAATATGGCCGTGATCTGTCATTACGTGTGGCTATCTACACTATAGAAAGAAGGAAAAAAGATCAACTAAATTAGCTAGTAAATGCTATAAAAAAGGCTTTCTACATATGCATCGTACAAAGAAACGATTTTTCTCAGCTGTAGCAAGGAAAGAGACTTCACAAGAAACAAAATATGAAGAAATAGGTACGCCTATATACTTTATTCTATGGATAAAGGATCGAATTGATAGATAAAGCACCGTAAAGATCAATTAGCGAACTATTGGGTCAATACAGTTAAGAACTGCTTACTTATACTTATGTCATATCATGATATGGGAGGTAATCAACTTATGTAATAAAGTTGATCCATTAAGGTATAAGGTATTGAGCAGCGGTGTAGTGTCAGATCCCAAAGATAGTAAGTTATTTTTTCTTATTTATGGAGGGAAAGTCTTTTTCAAAGATTCTATATAAATTTCATATATGAAAACGAGATAGTTCCCTTTCAGAAAAATCTAACGTAATGAGATAGGGAGATATCTATGTTTCATTCTTCTGAAGGTGGGAAAAAAGAGAAAACTGATTTTTGATCAAAAAAAATTAGAGTTTGAAACTTATGTAATTAACTTCTTCGGCCTAATCCCCCCAAAAGGGGGATAGATTTCTCAAAAATCTAATTCAGTTAGTATAGATTAAAATGCGATGCCAAAAGAATCAATTGCTGAGCCGTATGAGGTAGGAAACTCTCAAGTACGGTTCTAAGGAAAGGAATTTACTTACCTATTCCGACCAGGGAGAACGGGCCATTCGACGGGGTGATTCTGAAATTGCAGAGGCTTGGTTCGATCAGGCTGCTGAGTATTGGAAACAGGCTATAGCGCTTACCCCAGGTAATTATATTGAAGCACATAATTGGTTGAAGATTACGAGGCGTTTAGAATTCGAATAAGGTCATTCTCTTTTTTAATTCATTTAAATGGGTTGTTGGATCCATTAATCAAATAAAATAGATCATATCCTATGATAAGATCCAATCAAGAATTTCATTATATCCCTCTTCCTTCTAAAATCATTATTTTATGGTATTTTATAGCATAAATGATACAGATACAGTATAGAATAAAGCTAATAAAGGATACCTTCGAATGACTAACTATCGAAATGGATCCTATTAAATTAAATTTTTTTTAGTTGTTTTGTATTTGTAATAAAGTAAGTAGATCCATATAGGCATTTATACATTCAGATA